TTGGAGTCGATAAATTATACGCCCTCTCGTTGAATCATAACGACTTACTTCAATTTTGACTTTATCGCCTGGCAATATCCGTATAAAACTACGTCGGATCTTTCCTGAAACATAACCTAGAATCAGATCTTCATTATCTAACCGAACCCGGAACATGCCGTTGGGAAGTGATTCAGTAATTAAACCTTCATGAATCCATTTTTGTTCTTTCATTCCAGGTAAAGCCCCCTTGAAATATCAACTAATGTACGAGAAACGATATTAGACAACTTCTTTTTTTTACAAATAGAAAGAGAGTCGGATCTCATTTGGATATTAAAAGGATTACCATATAGAACACAATAACTCTCCGCCTATTCTTTCTCGTCGAGCTTCCCGGTCTGTCATTATACCTCGAGAAGTAGAAAGAATTACAATCCCCATCCCACCTAAAATTCTAGGAATTCGTTGAGAGTTAGAATATATTCGTAAACCGGGTCGGCTGATCCGTTTTAAATTTAAAAAATTTCTATAGGGTTTTTTCCTATTCCTTCTATGTCGCAGGGTTAAAACCAAAAAATATTTGTTTTTTTCTTGATGTTTTCTGACGTTTTCGATAAAACCTTCGCGGAAAAGTATTTTAACAATATTTTCGGTAATATTAGTAGATGCTATACGAACAACTCGTTTTTTATCCATATCAGCATTTCGTATAGAGGTTATTATCTCAGCAATAGTGTCCCTGCCCATGATGAACTAAAACGATTGGTGTCTCAAAATTGGATATAATTAACATGTTTTTCTTTTTTTTTTTATTGGTTTATGAATATGAAGTTGAAAGGTATATACGTGAAACACAATCTAGGAATTAATCTAGTTCTTAATTTATTTCTTTCTAAAGATTTTATGATCTCGTTTTATTTTATAAAACCTCGGGAGCTAATGAAACTATTTTAGTAAAATTTAATTGTCTCAATTCCCGAGGGATTGCACCAAAGATTCGAGTTCCTTTTGGATTTCCTTCTTGATCAATCACAACTGCGGCATTGTCATCATATCGTATTATCATACCGCTGTCACGTTTAAGTTCTTTACAGGTACGAACAATTACAGCCCTGACTACTTCTGATTTTTCTAGGGACATGTTTGGTAATGCTTCTTTGATCACAGCAACAATAACGTCACCAATATGAGCATATCGGCGATTGCTAGCTCCTATGATTCGAATACACATCAATTCTCGAGCCCCGCTGTTATCCGCTACATTTAAATAAGTCTGGGGTTGAATCATATCAATTTTTTAGTCTATTCTTCCAATTCAAAGGACGAAGAAAATAAAAGAAATATTGTTTGTCCAAAAAAAGAGACCTGTGCGGTCTTTTTTTCATCCCTAAAGGCTCAGTTCTGTGGGTTCTATTTTTTTATCCCGAACTAATAAATTGAGTTCGTATAGGCATTTTCGATGCTGCTATTAAAATAGCCCTTTTAGCTATATTTTCAGTTACTCCACCTATTTCATATAGTATTCGACCCGATTTAACAACCGATACCCAATATTCGGGGGATCCTTTCCCTGAACCCATACGTGTTTCAGCAGGTCTTATGGTAATTGGCTTGTCTGGAAATATACGCACCCATATTTTTCCCCCACGGCGTGCATTTCGTGTCATTGCTCGTCGACCGGCTTCGATTTGTCTAGATGTGATCCAAGCAGGTTCAAGTGCCTGAAGAGCATATTTACCGAAACAAATATGATTACCTCGATAAGACATTCCCTTCATTCTTCCTCTATGTTGTTTACGGAATCTAGTTCTTTTGGGGTTATAGTTGATGGTTGTTTTGGAATTCCATCTCTACTACAGAACTGGACGTGAGAGTTTCTTCTCATTCAGCTCCTCGCGAATAAAAGGATTGAAATTTAAATTTCACTTAAATTTGAATCTATATTGAATAGATATTCATATTTTTCTAAAGAATTTTTTTTATAAAAAAAATTCTTTTTTTATAACGTTCGAATAAATCTTTATTTTTTATCTTTTATCCGAGTTTACCAATTCAAAAAAATTAAGTTTTCGCAGGCGAATATTTACTCTTGCAATCTCTATTTCCGCGCTAGGACTTGTTCATGACTTCTCATAATAGATGAATAAATTTCCGGTTCATTTCGCCATCCCGACTAGTGAATCATTAAAATGCATTTGTTCAATAAAATCTTTTGCGTTCACAGGTTCCATCGTTCCCATCGCCTCGTACTTAATGGTTAGGTCCGAATTTGCAATGGAGCTAATAATCCAATTTATTCTTGAGTCAACCTTCTTAGTCTTTATTGGCTCGAAGCTCTTGATTTCTTTCTTCTGATTCGTTTAATATTTAGTTCATTATGGATGAATCAACTAGTATTGATGCTTTATTAATTACACTGTTTTTTTGAGATGACTCATACATAGACCTTACATATTGGAATTCTATATCAATATTGATATTCTTTTTCTCTCTTTCTATCATCCTTCCGTTTATCCAC